AGAATCCCCCTGTCGAATGGCCTGTTCTCCTCGGTCGGAATCGGTGGGTAAATTCCTTTCCTTCGAACCGTACTTGAGAGTTTCCTACCTCATACGGCTCGGCAATTCATTATTTTTTTTGTGTCCCGTCCTAATCCAATCCATCGAAATGAATAAGATTTTTCGTAAATCTATCCCATTTTTTATCGGCTTAACCAGAAGAGATTAATTAATTTACATGAGTTTCAAACTTGAATTTTGATTACTAATCAGTTTTATCTTTTCTCCCACCTTCAGAAGAATGAAACATAGACATCCTCCGCTATCGGTATAATTTTCTGAAAGGTAACTATCTCGGTTTCATATAGAAATTCATATAGAATCTTTGAAAAAGACTTTCCTCCATTAAGAAAGGGCTTACTATCTTTGGGATCTGATGCTACACCGCTGCTTAATACCTTAGTGGATCGACTCTATCACATAAGTTGATTCCTAACTTTTATCTCATATCATGACATAAGTAAGCAGTTCTTATTGTATCGGCCCAAAACCTCGCAAATTGATCTTTACGGTGCTTCCTCTAACAATTGGATCCTTTATCCATAGAAAAAAATGGGCATATCTATTTCTTCATATTTCGGCTTATATGAAGTCTCTTTTTTTTCTACAGCTAATAAAAATCGTTGTTTTGTACGATACTTATGTAGAAAGCCCATTTGATTTTTTATTTGTAGTATTTAGTTTTACTAGCCTATTTTCTCTTTTTTCCTCTTTTCTATAGTGGAGATAGTCGCACGTAATGACAGATCACGGCCATATTATTAAAAGCTTGCGGTAAGAATGGATTTCGTTCGAGTGCTCGGAAATAATATTCCAAAGCTTTCGTATGTTCTCCGTTGCTTGTGTGGATAAGGCCTATGTTATAGAGTATATAACTTCGATCATAGGGATCAATTTCTAGTCGCGTAGCTTCGTAATAATTTTGTAAAGCTTCCGCATAATTTCCTTCGGATTGGGCTGACATCCGTTACGGTCGTTCATTCTATTCAAAGAATCCCCGTTCCAGAACCGTACATGAGATTTTCACCTCATACGGCTCCTCCCTTCTGTGCATAATGATAATAATCCATGAAATCAAAATGAAATATTCTCATTATAAACTGAGAGGGGCTAGCGTTTTTACAAGAAATCTCTAGCCAACCCTACTGCAAGAGGTATTTTCTTAACACCAAGGGCGTTGGTGCTATATAGAAAAGGTAACTCCAACAATTTTTTTGTCCTCAACGCCCCCTATTTTCAGGAATTAGTCACTTCAACGGTCTTCGATGGTTATATGGGTATCCAAAGTACGAACGAGATGGATGTTTGTTGTCCCAACCATTCTTGGTAGTCCCGATCCCGATAAGGAAAGGGGATAATTTATAACAAAGTTTTTGTGTTGTTGATTCCTAGGTGTAGCGCTTCTTCCCCTATGCCGCCCATTGGTACTAGTAGAGTGGGATTGACCTGGAATACAGAACCCATAGGTGTAACCTTTCGCTTAAGACTCGAATCAAAATGAAAGCGTCTGAGGCTGCATCAATCGAGGATACACGACAGAAGGGGTTGTTCCATTTTCAAACTTCACCTTCAACAAGCGTAGGTTTATTTCAATAATAGTTTTCTTTCTATCCCGAATGAATCATATGGCTTTCTCGTAAAACTGAAAATGATAAAGAAATTCAAAAAATCAATCACAAAATCAAATCGCACCATCTCTGTAATAGGTAAATGCTTCTTTTTCTCCTGAAGTTGTCGGAATTATTCGTAATAAGATATTGGCTACAATTGAAAAGGTCTTATCAATAAAATTTCCATTTATCCGCGATCTAGGCATAGTTAACAATCCATTCGATAATTCTTCGCATTACCTCTCGGGGGAAAAGAATCCCACAAAAAGGGAATTTACAGTACGAAATAACATAAAAACAGACTCATTCTAAAAAAAGATGTGGGCCTTCCCTTCCACTCAAATTGTTCCTTTTTCACAGGAATCAATAGGAGGAAAGGTTTCAATCCGATTGGATGTCAGCCAAACCAATGGAGTAGTATACCAATGAACAGAACTAGTTCTATTTCATCTAAGTGGAAGAATCAAGGAATTTTTCCTACAAATTAGGATACCTGGAGGAGTTAGTTTTGATTGGATTATGATCCAAAGAGGAAAAAGAATCAAATAATCGAATAATCTAATTATGATTTTATGATATGATAAAAAATAGAATAACTATTTTGTGTGCATAGCGTGTATACACTATACAATCAAAATAAAAAAATCCCGGGTATGATTCCAGAATTTATAATAGATCCATGAGGTAAAAGTAAGTAGTTCTGAAACTGGAAAGAAAGCTATTTTTGAATTCCTATGGAATCATTTTATAAATATAAACACTGTCTAACTGGAATCATAGTATAAAATATGAATCCATCAGACGATTCGATTCGTTCCAATTCCTTGGTTTAATTTGGTTCGGTATAAATATTATAACCATAACAAAGGCTACTTATTGATAAAACAAAAGATATATATCTTTTGTTTTTAATGTAATGTCTTTTCTTTTAACAATAAAAAAAGATTTTTTATCCATCGAACCCCGAAGGAAGATCTTTCTTTGATGAAACGTTTTCTATTTTTTTTTTCTATTGTTTTTATAATTGATCAGGCATACCTATACTGCAATAAGATGAAGACTGCAATACTATGAATGACTCGCTATTTACTCGTTTTCTAGGTCATAATCATAAGATTCTTTAGGAGAGATGGCCGAGTGGTTCAAGGCGTAGCATTGGAACTGCTATGTAGGCTTTTGTTTACCGAGGGTTCGAATCCCTCTCTTTCCGTACCTTCCTTCACCTAATTCACGAACATTACTCACCGAAATGTATCAAATAAAATAAGAACAATTACCGGTCACTTACCTTTTTGGATCGAATTTTAAAGATTCGAATTTGCTCTATTTTCCAATTGTGGAAAACTGGGGAAATTCCCTTGGTTGACCCCGGTAAGAGAATGGGGATTTGTTGTTGTTGTTGTTGGAACTTCCATTTTATGGATGGAATTTTTTATATTTTTTGAAAAGGCTTTTTCGCGGACTCCTCGTTCATTTACCCAACCGTCGGTTGGGTAAATGCCTTTCAGTTTTTCGATGATCAAATATTTTATTTATAATTGAATTAATTATTGAATAACCTGCTTTTTTGGCTAAGTTTGCTCATTGCTGGGTTGATAAAGAAGTAAGCGTTTCAACGGGCTCTCCCAAAATCGTTTGGGCTTGATTTCCGGGCATCTTGGCGACGGCACTCTCCACCTCGTAGAGCTGAGGAAATTCTATGTCTCTATAAAATAGAGAATCTATCCATGACTGACAATTATAATCAAACTCACGTAGTAAGTTAAGCAACTCATGTAGTTCTTGATCTACATAGAATCTAAACCAAAATTAGAAATTCGGTTCTAATTTGACGAATGAATGGAATGGGAGATAGTTTATTCTCCTATTCGCGCATACACGCACCATCTGTATCCTGCTGTGTTGGACCCTCATCGCCATCCGTTTCATGTCTTTTGACAATTCCTCTCGTTCTTCTCGGATGCTCTTTTGAGCGAGCCGATCTTCAAGGGGTTCGATCCGGGCTAGGGGGAACCAAGGCTTAGTCCTGGATTGTGGCTCCCCGCGGCCAAAACCTTCGGTGAGAATCCAAACACTAAGCTGATATAACCAAAAAAAAGAAATAAAAATAAATTTTTCTAATAGATTTCTTTTTTTCAATTTAAGAAAAATGACATTCATTACTATAACGATACGAAATCGTCTAGTAAATTTAGGAGGATACTTCATTGAAACCTCCTAAAATTTGTATTTTTCGATTACTCGATTCTATTTATTACTTTATGATATATATGATATATCGAATTACGATTTTTGAATTGGAAATTTACATTAATGAAAAATTAGGGCTATACGGACTCGAACCGTAGACCTTCTCGGTAAAACAGATCAAACTTATTATTATCAAAATGATTCGAACTGTTTCAAAGACCCAACGGGCATTTTTTTTTGCATTGGGCTCTTTCATCAACTGATATAAATATCAGCGAGTCCGCCATCCTTTTTCTTAACAGAAAGATAACGAGATGGCTCCGCGTGCTCTGACTCTTTATTTTTATTCAGTAGCAATACCAAAGTGTTTCAAAAAAGAGTTATCTTGACGTAGGTCTGCCTTCGGCCTATATCAACCTAAGTTAAATGGAGTCTCTATCGCTCTGCCCAAAGCATCAAATATGAAACTTCATACACCTTCAAGTTCATAGGACAAAAAGAGATTTTTTTGAGGTACTTATACTCATTATGCCTAGCATTGAATGGACTGAATATTCACCTTATCAATTATCAAATCAATGATGGGTTCTATTTCTTGGCGCCTAAATTGGGACCTCAATTGGACCAACCAACCATTTGTCAGGCTATTGTTCTCTTGTTCCTTCGAATCAATGGAGTAAGACGTCGACTTTTTACTAAGATAAATTCTGTTGATTACATGATGGACTCCTCTGAAAAAACATTGGCGCGCGTGTAAACGAGGTGCTCTACCAACTGAGCTATGGCCCTTGTGTTTGTGATAAATATTTTATCATTATATAAATTCTTGTCAAGGTGAGTATTGCATAATCTGACATGATAGCTCTCTGATCTGTTTCCTGTCAAGGGTATTGCTTAGAAATAAGATTCCATCTATAATCTATCAATGTGACGGGTTCCTTTTTTTTTTTTCTTTATGATAATAAATGACCTACTTAACCCAGCGGTTAGAGTATTGCTTTCATACGGCAGGAGTCATTGGTTCAAATCCAATAGTAGGTAGAACTTATTAGATACCGCACAGCCAATGGTATCTAATAAGTATTTCTACCCACCTTCTTTTTTTGATTTATTTTGTATCTTTTCCATACCCTACTACTTCTTATTTTTTCTATTTTTTGAGTTGTTTCTTGTTGCACCAAAATCTGATTACACTTGATTGGATTCAATCGGTAGAATCCAAATAGAATATGGTGTATAATCAAAATTTATTTTTCTTTATTCTTCTATATTTATATTCTATTCGGACGCACCAACAACTAGTTATAAAATTGTATTGATAGCCTCGACTCGCGTCCTAGCTCGTCGGAGAGCTAAATTTGCCTCAATTGTTTGTCTCTTGCCTTCAGCGCTACTTAAATTAGCTTCAGCTATTTCAAGAGTTTGTTGAGCTTCTTGCGGATCAATGTCACTGCCCCTCTCTGCATCATTTACTAAAATGGTTATTTCATTATTGCCTATTCTAGCGAAACCGCCCATCAGAGCTATTGTTAACCATTGGTCGTTAAGACGTATTCTCAAAATTCCTATATCTACAGCCGTGGCAATAGGTGCGTGATTTGGTAATACACCAATTTGGCCGCTATTAGTCGATAAAATGATTTCTTGCACTTCCGAATCCCAAACAATTCGATTAGGGGTCAGTACACATAGATTTAAGGTCATTTCTTCAATTTGCTCTCCACATCTAAGTTCATAGCCTTCGCGGTAGCTTCATCGATATTACCTACCAAATAAAAGGCCTGTTCCGGAAGACCATCTAATTCCCCGGAAAGGATCAGTTGAAAACCCCTAATTGTTTCTGTTAGACCAACATATTTTCCTGGAGAACCGGTAAAAACTTCTGCTACGAAGAAGGGTTGTGATAAGAAACGCTCAATTTTTCGTGCTCTTGCTACGGTTAAACGATCCTCTTCGGACAATTCGTCCAACCCAAGGATAGCTATAATGTCCTGAAGTTCTTTGTAACGTTGTGAAGTTTGCTTAACTTTTTGCGCAGTTTCATAATGTTCCTCACCAACAATTCTAGGTTGGAGCATAGTTGATGTTGAATCTAAAGGATCTACTGCTGGATAGATACCTTTTGCAGCGAGTCCTCTTGATAGTACGGTAGTAGCATCTAAATGCGCAAATGTTGTGGCAGGAGCGGGGTCCGTCAAATCGTCCGCAGGTACATAAACGGCTTGAATAGAAGTTATGGATCCCTCTTTGGTAGAAGTAATTCTTTCTTGCAAAGAACCCATTTCTGTACTAAGAGTGGGTTGATAACCTACAGCGGAAGGCATTCTTCCTAATAAAGCGGATACTTCGGATCCTGCTTGGACGAAACGAAAAATATTGTCGATAAATAGAAGTACGTCCTGTTCATTAACATCCCGGAAATATTCCGCCATGGTTAGGGCAGTCAAGCCAACTCTCATACGAGCTCCCGGCGGTTCATTCATCTGACCATAGACTAGAGCGACTTTTGATTCCGCAATATTTTGTTCATTAATCACCCCAGATTCTTTCATTTCCATGTAAAGATCATTTCCTTCACGAGTGCGTTCGCCCACTCCGCCAAATACGGATACACCTCCATGAGCTTTTGCAATGTTGTTGATCAATTCCATGATGAGTACGGTTTTACCCACTCCGGCCCCCCCGAATAGCCCGATTTTTCCTCCACGACGATAAGGAGCTAAAAGATCCACTACTTTAATCCCCGTTTCAAAAATGGATAATTTTGTATCTAACTGTATAAAGGCAGGCGCAGATCTATGAATAGGAGATGTTGTGCGAGTATCTACAGGACCCAAATTATCAACAGGCTCTCCAAGAACGTTGAAAATTCGTCCGAGAGTCGCCCCACCAACTGGAACACTTAGAGGAGCTCCTGTATCAATCACTTCCATTCCTCTCATCAGACCATCTGTAGCACTCATAGCTACAGCTCTAACTCGATTATTTCCTAATAATTGCTGTACCTCGCAAGTTACATTAATTTGCTGGCCAACCGTATCTTGACCTTTAACTACCAAAGCGTTGTAAATATTAGGCATCTTGCCCGGTGGAAAGGATACATCCAGTACCGGACCAATGATTTGAGCAATACGCCCCAGGTTTTTTTCTTCAAGAGCGGAAACCCCAGGACCCGAAGTAGAAGTAGTAGGATTGATTCTCATAATAATAAAGTATTATATGTCGAAATTTTTTTTGCAAACAAAAATAAAAAAATGTCCGATAGCAAGTAGATCGGTTAATTCAATAAGAAATGGGAATTAGTACTCGATTTCGTTGGTACTATCCAACCGAATCCAATTCAATTGTTTACTCATTCAATGAGTGCATTTTCAAACTTAACCAACCCATTTTTAAAAATAAATATAAATATATTATTAATATAATATATATCAAAGTAGATGAATAAGAATTCAGAATTATATATGCGGAGATGTTGTATTTCTCTATCATTATAGACAATCCCATTCATATTATCTATGGAATTCGAACCTAAACTCTATTTATGATTCATCATTTTTATGACATTGGCCGTTGTTTCTTATTTCATCATTTCTATTTACACTTATTTATTCTTTGAATAAAAAAAGAAATCCAATTATTTATACCTTTTTGTTGATTG